GGACCTATGAATGGGGATATTCCCGATACTCACAAAGAAAAGGGGAAGTGACTTGGACAAAAAGGGAAGTGACTTGGACAAAAAGAGAAGTGACTTGGACAAAAAGAAACGAAGTGACTTAGACAAATCTTGTTTGTCGATAGCCTCGGACCAATCAATCGAATATTGATTAATACGTAATCGATCGAACACTACTTGAAAACGGTTCTTCTGTTCAGAAATGAAATGTTCTAAATGTTCCTGGAAATTCTTGCTCCCATTGGACCATTTGTATCTATATGCATCAGGATCCCGATTCATGGATCTCTCGGTTCGAGAAATAAGAGGATCAAACCATTTCTTCTGACTCTTTTTCAAATTCGATAAATGTTGGTTGATCGTATATTTCATTATAGTTATATGATTCAGAGTATCATTTCCTATTTGATCCCTTTGAATTTCATATTCGAAGTTGCGATCGGATCTATTCATTAAAAAGAATCGATTCGATACATTTCTTATGTACCCATAGGTGCTATATTGGATTTGAATCAGATTTCGGATCAATCTATATTGATTGACTGCCTCCATTATGTTGTTGCTAGCAAATACCGCCGTTTTTATTTTTGGATCTTCCAAATCATTCCCGCAGTAGATCCGGACCGATTTTTTTCTGATCCTTCGATAAAAAGATTCATTCTCTTCATAAAAAAGAGGAGGTAGAATCAATAAAGATTTCTTTTTCGATTCATCTCTGGAGTTGAATACCTTATTCAAGAATTTTTTTTGATCTAACCCGCAGGAATCAATAGAAAAGGCAAATCCCCTGTGATACACCAGATCCGGCCCGGTTATTGATAGAGTGAATAGATCTGCCATTTCTTGAAATCTCTCTTCTGATTCAAAATCGTGGTGTAACGTGTATCCCCCCTTGTTCCGGCCATGGAATAGATGAAATAAATCAAAAAATGGATTTTTGTTCAAGAATGAAATCTTATTGGAACTGTCCATATCCGGTTCATCCTTCGGAACCATATCAGATCCCGGATCTGATGAAATAGGATGAATTGAGACGGTATTTTGTAAATACGTAATTATCTTGAATATATCAACCATTTCTTTATTTTCCGATCGCCTGGAAAGAACAAAGGAAACATCTTGTTTTTTCTTCAAAAATTTCTGATCTCTAGTGGACCTCTCAGTAGGATTCGAACCCAGATGAAGTTCTGACCATCTGTCAGAGAAAAAAGAACGAATTGATCTTGTAGGATTCCCAAGAAATTCTTCGATTTCTTCCGGAAGCAGATGATTATTCATCTGCTTCTCACGTTCCGCGAATAGCCGGGACATTGAGGAAGATCCAAAAAGGCATTTCGGGAATCGATCTGATTCTATCTCCGCTCCTTCCGTTTGAAGAAAGGAAGGATCCCAAAGAATCGATCTTTCTTTTACTTTTAGTAGTTGCTGAATCTCTCTTTGATCGATCAATGTGTGATATTCGGAATCCTCATTTCTAATGGAATCGAAACGATCTCTGGATTGATCAGAAGATCCTTTCAATTGGCTAGAATCCGTTACTTGAACGAAAATGGATCTTGTGGAATCATATTGAATATTTGACAATACATTCCGTACCTTGCTAAAAAACCGATCCTTGTTTACCAACCACACATTGTCTAACCAAATCAAATTCTCTCTCGATACGTTCCTCAAAAAATCCGACTCGTGCTGATTCTTCCCCCAACTAACGAAGAGATCTTGGCGGAATTGCCACATATGAAATTGAGCACAATTTTGCAAAGAAATACCCCACTTGTTTCTCGAGAAGAGATGGGAAACATGCTCAATATCATTTGATTGAATAGTTGCCTCAGCTCCTTGTTGTTTGAAGAAACCCCCCCCTTCAATTGGTCTTTTTTCACGAAAAGCAGACATGAGATAACAAATCAAGTCTTTCCCTAAGACTTCGAATAGCTGTCCCGAATTCAAGTTGAGTATGTTTCGCTTCTTCCTCGGAGAAAGACGATCAAACAATTCCCAATCATGGTCCTTGCGGATCAGATCATCCGTATAGGATAAAAAAAGAAACTCCAGATATTTGCTATCTTTCTCTTTGAATGAGATCTCAATTCCAGCTACGGTTTTATTAGATACCTTACAACTAGAATCCCTCTTTTTTCCGATCCGGTTCCTCCACCACCGCGAACCCCGGTTAGATTCAGGCATGATACACTTTTTATTTATTGGGAGAACCCAAGTACTCTCTTGCGGATCCATGAAATAACTCTCAGAAATCTTTTTCCCTTTTGGAAGATACAGGAGCGAAACAATCAACCTATTGATATTGGAAGACCAAAAAGATTCTTCCAATATCTCATTTCTGGGTCCAATGGAATTCATAGGTATAGGAAGAAGCCCCATCAAATAGAGATTTTTTCTTTCGACCATCTTTCGATTGTTAATACGAGATATAAGGACCGCTACTACAAGCAGTACTATACCTTTGATCGTGAAATATCGA